GCGCAAACTAAACTAAGAAACAAACACAAAGATGGCTCGACCAGACCCCGGAGCATCTGAGCTCGTTTCAACAGTATATCAAGTTGAATAATCAGCAGTGGATTCTCTTTCTTCTGTTTCTGAAGCAGCAGCCTCTGTTGCGGATTCCAACTCCACCTCCGGAACCTTACTTGGGGCAAGTTGCTTTGTCGCTCCTATCCTTTATAGTCGAGTTGCTTCCTTGCCTACCTTACCTCCTCTAAACTACTATCATTCTTCCTGCCTATTTTATCTGTTTAAAAAAGATTGAACAAAGTCTTAATAAAATAAGGATCAGAACAACTTTATTTAAGTTATAACTCCCTTCTTTCTTTCTGATGTGGTAAGCCGGCAGGTGGGAAGATCTTTTTCTAAATCCTTTCAGTTCCAGGTGGAAGTCGTCAATAAGCTCTAAAGGTGGTAAAGTCAATCTTTGTTTCTGGATAGCGGAAAGGGCGTACGGCGGGAGATACAGAATATAATCCTTCTTATTCGGAGTCGGAGGGCGAATCAAGCAAGCGCTATTGAAAGTCGTAAGTGAAGGAAGTAAGTAAAGCTGTAAGCGATCTATCTCTTCTCCTTTAAAGCGAGAAGTACTAAAGGTAAACTCGGACCTTAAACTAAAGCCAGGAGACAGATCCGAATACTGAATACCCACACTCGAGGAACAGGCCAACGTAGCTTACGGGGAAGGGCTCGCTCCCGTTTGACCAGGGGGTGAATGGGGTCCGCTCCGTTAGCGGATTGCTACCATGTCCAATGGCCACTGGCCATTTGAAAGATGAATCTCTACCTTTTGAATAAGGTGCCTAGCCTTAGCGGATTCCTCCTTCTAAGAGGGAAAGTGCTAAGACCGCTAATGCCGCATCCACAGGATAAGCATTCATTTACCTTTCAATACCTTTCAAAGAGCGTTTATCCCGCAGCATCTTAAGTATGCTACAAAGAAGCATGAAAGGGCTATGCGCAATCAAGACATTCAATAGCAAGCGCCATCAACAGACATGGAAAAAGAGCAAGCCAAGACTTTCACAAGAAAGCTGTGGGTAAAACCTCCCTTGGGTACGAAGGTAAGCCATAAAAAGCAAGGGGCTAAGCGGGTATTCACTCCTCCCTTGCCGCTACTACCAGCTCGAGGCCTATTGTCCACGAAGGCTGATCTCTTAACTGGCTTTGGAAAGGCATACCTTGACTATTCGAAGACAATGGATTGGTTCTCTTACAGTTCAATTCCAGGTGAAAAATCAAGCCAATGACTCCTTCAAATATTCATTGCCTCTAGTTCCGACTTAAGAGTTAGACTAGGCGATATATTCTTTCTTGCGCAAAGCCTCTCTCCTGATCTTGATAGCACGGGAAAGAGACTTTTTGCGATGAGGCCATGCAAGGAAGGCTCTTTAATTAGCATTACTGCCTCTTTGCTTTGCACTCGCTACCTTGTGGCCATACCCAGAAAAGGGCCTTTGCCCAGTTATTTATTCTTATTCCATTAAGAAGATCAAAGTCAAATCACTTTCACAAAGCGAAGGAACATTGCTTACAACTCAAAAGGACGGGATGTTAATATGTTAGGCTAAGGCACCTCTCATCACAGCACGTCGAAAGCATGCCATCAAATTCATTATTGAAAGCCTTAGAGCAGTAGCACGCACAGGGATAGTCTTCCTTCTGATCCCAAGGAATGCGCGTCTGGTGGTATCATCGTATATAAGATCACGGCTGCATTGGATGAACTCCAGCTCTCGGCATCAAGACCGACAAAGAGCCTATTGGACCTAGCAAGGAAAGAAAGTCGCAGAAGGGGCGTAGCGGGCAACTAGGGGTTCTCGAGACTATTCCTAGTGTCAGTTTCTTAAGAAAGTCAGTGTTCAGTTATCGTCTTCATGGAAATAGTAGTATATGCCGCAAATGGTCTGCTAAAGCTAATGTCCTCTGCTCATCGAAATCGAAGAGGGACATTCAAATAGTGAATCTATCCCACTAGCTCAAGTCCCACTGCTCTTATTCCGCTAATGCCAGGAGAGCTTCTAAAAGGCCTCTGGAATTGCAATTGGAGAAAGGGGGCTTTGGGGCATTCTCCCCGTAGATGCTGAGAATCTTGCAAAGAGCCTAGTTGTACTACCAGCAGCCTAATTCCCATCTCCGTTCTATCAAAGGCATGAAGGAGGTTACTGCGGTTATTCCGCCAAAAGCTAGGCCAACAAGCCCAAGGTGAGACAGCCCTGCTAACTCGTACTCTTCTTTTAAAGCCCTAGGATCGGATTCAATAGTAGCTGAGTCAATAGCTGGGGATTCCTTCTCCCTCAAAGCCTATTCTGATTTACTTTTGTCCTCGGGATTCTTTTTGGCATAAAGCCTACCACCCTCACATGCAGGGGATTCGAGAACCCGGTATTCTTCCTTCTCATGGACAAAATCGGATGCTTAAGCCAATAAGGTTGCACCTCTGTCTACCCTCTTATTTGACTATGCATATGGATCTGGGGTAGTGCTAACTAATCCTTCTTGTTCTAACTCTTCTCTTTCTCTCTGCTTTGACTATGGGGATACCATGCCCATTACGGGTGTCAAAGAGCGGATGCTGTCCATCTTCGGAGGAAGGATTTGCTGCTAAGACCGGATATGCCGAATCTGAGCTGAGAGATGCTAGGGCTCGATCCCAGACCAGGCTCCGCTCAAGGCGATGGATGACTATCACTTACTCTTTTCCCTACGACCGAGTGAGCAGCTGTTCTTGAATCAGTTGCATTTGATTTGGGAAGGTGGTCCCATATCGGTATTAAAAGTCAAAGTAGTTCCGGAGAAAGGCTAAATGGATTTAGGAGCGAAATAAGCCGGCTATCCCCTTCTTAATAGACGCTGGCCCCGGCACCGGCTCGGGGTAAATCAAAGTAGCAGCAATCAAGATACCGGGCTCAAGGCTAGATAGAAGATAGGCTATTCCTCTTACCGTACTTCCCGAGGGGAGGTTGAAAAAGGCTGTTACAGAAGAAGCTGCAGTCCTTAGGCCTCCCAAAAAGAGAAAAGTCTCCGATAAACAGTCCTTACGCCGACATTAGCAGTAGCGCCAGTAAGGCCGACAAATACAAAGAGTGAAGGTGCGACAGCGCTTTTTTAAGCCCAAAGGCTAGTTCAGTCACTTCCGGATGAATAAGAGTTCTCTTTCTCTGTCTCGACCGAAAGAACCTTAATCGAATGGCCAAGCTAAGAAGAATCGAATCATCGCCCGAAAGAAAGGGCCTTAATTAGGGCTTTCTTTCCTAGATGGAGAGAATCCGCAAGTAGGAATAAGAGCATTGGGGAGGGGCCTATCCGCAGTTGTCGACTCTGAACGAATGGTTTTATGTGAAGAAGAGGTGGTCACTCTTATAAAGAATAAGATCCCGTTACAGTTAGGAAAGCAAGGGCTATCTTTACTCTTTAGCCTGAGAGGGAGAAGGCTTCCCGCGTAGGCAGATTAGCAATCCCTAGTCTTCCATAAATAGTATTGGACTTATCTTTCCTCCTCCTCGAAGATGATGGATCCGGGGAGGGGGGAAAGATGAGGCTATCTGGTAGATAAAGACAGATCAACATGTCCTTGCTTCGAATATCAGATAAGAAGAGATTCTGACGTCTGAGATTGCGTGCCTTGCCCGGTCAGTTGATAGGGAAGCAAGAAGAAACTAGTTAGACCGGAGCTTACCGAAAGGCGAGTTTCCATCCATAAGCATTCGCAGGTACCTCGAGGGACAAAGCACGGAATGAAAGATTCTTCATCTGCGGCAATGTTAATTGGCCGATGGATTCCGAGTGACTAACTTACTTGACAGAAGACTGATCAGCTGACTTTGAAAATGGCTTGAGAGAGCAAGAAAACGCCCTATTTTTATTAGTAAAGAGCAAGAAAACGGATGCGCGTTAGCGCAAGGGCCGAGCGCGCTAGCGCGAAAGCATTAATTGTCTAAACTAATACTAATAAAAGCTTTCTAAAGCTCAATCCCTTGCTTGTTCTAACGCGCAACGGCTTTCTAGCAGCTCAATCCGTTGCTTGTTGCTCCAACTTAGGAGTAGGGGCTCTAGAGCCTTTTCCGCGGGCTGCTATGCTAGTTGTAGCGCGCGTTAGCTTTACTAATATAATATCAAGTAAAGGGGACTTTATCATGATCTTACGAATCTACAACTCTCTTTACTGAGCGAGACTCTACCCAGATCTAAATAATTCGCCAAAGAGCCTTCTTCTAACTAGGAGAGTAAGCAAGCTACCGGAAGCGAAGCTTCTGGCTCCCCCTTTGAATTTCCAATTCCTCTTTTTCGTTCTACTTAGGTGGAGCAATCCGAACTCTCGACAGAATATAAAAGAGGTTTTTATTCCTGTGTAGACACCTCAACGAACTCATGTGGACACTCCTCAGCCCGAGGATAATCTCTCAAATACACATTAAGATGTTGACCCGTTTTTCTTTTCTTTGCTGATTCCTCTCAATAAAATTTGCCATGTTGCACTAAGGTTACTTGCGGATGTATGCATGCGGTCCGGGAACACTTTGGGGATCCGACTATGACTATGAAATTTAACTTCCTTCATCATGGTCTTTTATCAGTTCATCTTCAGTCACTCCAGTAATATCATCTTTTACCTCTATGTCGAGGTAAAAATGGAAAAAAAAATATGCCCGACTCATCAGGCGATTTTCCTGTATTTCCTTAGCGATTACTCCAAGATTCTCACTTTCTTGTTTGTCGGGAGTACTCAAATTCTCCCTGACTCGATCAATAGCTTGGTTTATTCGGTGTGGCTCGTCGGCGAGTGGCCTTTTTTCTTCTTCTCTTAATTCATGGACGAGGTCGTAAATGGCATCTTCATAAAAGGTGATTTTATCCCCCTCTTTATCGAGGTCAAACAAATCGGAGTCCGGGGTACTTGGATCCACCTCTATAGGCTGCTGCCCTTCCCCATCCAATTCCTGAAATATTTCCTCTTGGTTAACGGAAGGGGGGAAAGATAAATTCGGAGAGAAATCCACTGGCTTAGAATCCATAAACAGATAGAGGGACAAGGGGAGATCTAAAAATGGTTCGAAAGTCTGAGTTACCGAAAAAAGCTTGAAAAGAAGGAGTCTCCACAAATAGCCAACAATAAAGGGAAAAAGCACTACATAAATTCGCTCAAGGATCCATTTCATGTGAGACTCTTTCGTTTCCTTCCTTATCAGAGAGGGGCCCCTTAGGTTTAGGTAGCGGGGCTTATTTATTAAATAAATGGGAAAAATAGGGCTATAAGTAGGCCGTTTGCTATTGCTATAAGGGCTGCTCGCCTTTATACGGCTTGGCTTCGCTATCGCTCCTATGTAATGGTCGGCCTAAAAAGTAGTATTCCTACCATACCAGAATGCCTATTATATAGTGCTAGAAGCTTCGCCAGAAGCAAGCAAGACGAGGAAGCGAAGCTTCGTAGACAAGGCTCGTTCCGTGCTTGACTTACGAGCTCGTGTAGTAAGGCCTCGCCCCTGTAGCTGTTGGGCTTATGAACTCCACTTGCTGTCTACTAAACGAGCGTTAGAGCGAATTGAGCGAGCGAGCGAAGCCTTCAATTTAGTAGCTTCCCCTCCCTCACCCTAAAATTTCATTTCCGCTTAAGCTTCCGGTTGGGGGATTAATTTAATTGATTGGATACCCGAGAACCATAATCTTTCAAAGAAACAGCTTCTACGACGATAGATAGGGGTCAGGTTTGGCATCTATGCCCCCTGCCCTCCAAACAGTATGGGAGCCTTTCAGCTCGTACTGCTCACACTCCTAGATCTTCACGGCACCTCCTCCACCATAGTGTGAGCTGGGAGCAGCTCCGAAAAGCTAGGCCTACTTAAAAATTAGCTTTCAAGTCAACGTCAACAACAACACCACGAAAAAAGTACGGTTGCCCACTGATCTGATCATAGGTGAAATCCAATCCCTTCGCTTCGCGCCAGGCTTGGCAGCCGTAAGTCAGGCTCCCTTCGCCTCTCGGAAGCGAGAAAGCAAGCAGCTTCAAATCCGTTGCGCGCCGTCACTACTTTAGATAAAGACTAGGACCCAGCTTCAAAACTACAGCGCGCGTTTTACTAATAGGCTGAAAAGCCGTTGCTTGCTTCAAAACGATTATGACTATCTATTAAAGTCAAAGGCTTTAGCGCGTTTGACTATATAAGCTTTGAAGCTAGCCGTTGCTTGCTGGCTAGCTGAAAAGCCCCTATCACGTGACGGCTCCCGCCGTCCCCCCCAGACCCCCCCGAGGCTCCCGCGCCTTCTGAAGAAGCTGCTTGCTGGTCCCATCAGAAAAACGAACTATTAAGTAGTTTTGACAAAGCAACCTACCTCAGAAAAACACTATAGTCGTTTTTCCAAAGGTGAACCTGTCTGCTAAAACTATCCCAAAGGCGAACATCTGGATGACTAAGTAAGGCCAGTTCTAGGCCTACTTCATTCATTCTGGATGCTCGCCGAAGTTTCCACATCTAGTTTCCAAAGGGGCGTAAGCGGGCTCATGCGGAGCGGCACTAAGCGGCGGCTGAATACGGAATGGTTGATGACGTCTACTAAAAGAGGGACGCGATCAACTTCGGTTCTAGCAGGATCGATCAACCAACAGCAGGTTTAGGATCTTCAAGGGGTCCCTTGTTGTATAGTCTTCTTGCGGCCTGAAACTGTAGCAGAGGACATTACAGGGGGAATCTCACAAGGAGGCAAGTATGATAGGTCTGCTACCACTTAAGCCGGCCTCCACTTCAACGTAACACCCACCAGGAGATGGAGGATCGAAGATCGGTCTTCTGGTGCGCTCTTAGAGTGATATGCTCTTCCTTCGGTCCCTCTTGTACCGTGGGCGGAAGTCCACGCAGCGAACCGGACTGGAACGCTGCTTCGAATGGAGAGTGCAATTGAATCAAAGCGAATTCAGTGGTACAGGAGTTTTAAGGGGCGGGAGAAATTGAGATCCGGGAAGCTACCTACCTAAATGGAGAACATTAGAAGCATATCAATCACATTATGGCTTTTTTCGCTCTTTAGAGCCATCTCGATCACTCTAGAGAAAGGCAGACCTGTGAATTGAAGTTCCTTGTTCAAACTGTATATCGAACTGGCCCGTCACTCACGACAAGGAATATGGTTCATACAGAATTTATAGATAGGGATCTAAACTCAAGTGCAGCAGAGCTGGTCCTCGCATCAAGTCGAGAGAGGACAGGACGACTCGGTGCACTTCGGGGGAGCAGAATACGGCTGGACCAGACAAGAAATCTCTACCGCCCGCATACTGAAAAGAAATAGGACGGACCGTCACTCTAATAGAAGGAAAGGAGTAGAACGGTTTTTCAGCAGGCTTCTTGAATGCGATCAAAAAAAGGGAACCTACTCACTGCGACCGGTGCCTCTTTCTTCTTGCTTTCAACAATCAAGTCAGTGGGGAAGTTGCATACATAGCTAGGGTGATCCTACACGCAGCCATACTTTGTTCAAGCGAGGAGAATCAACGGGAGTGACAACATGTCTCATGAGGTGAACTTTGTTTTCTTTCTTTCATGCACGAGTCAAGGAAGTAGCGAAGCTTCGCCGATAGATCGCAGAGTGAGGAAATGGAACTGAACAAGATTTGGCGAACGAATCAATGAATCTTCTATAGCTTCTAGAAGCCTATATAGAAATAGAATAGAATAACGGCGTAGGCGAAGCCGGCAGTTCTCAGCGCTTACTTGGCAGAAAGAAATCCATCTGGTTTCCCTGTTCCAAGTTGTTCCGTGGGCCTGTATGACATCCTTCTCCATTCATAAGTCGCTGGCGGTGTCAACAGTGACGCTTATCAACCGCCCGCCCATTATGGACTGGATCCTTCTCGCAAGCGCTTGGAAGCAAGCTATTCTCGTGGCTTGGCTTCGTCCCCGGGCCGCTATTGCTATAAGGGCTGCTCGGCTTCCTTCCCTTCGGCTACCCGGGCGCGCCCTTTGAATCTTCGTTTCGTAGGGTACTACCAGAAGACCTAAATCCAATACGGCCTCCAGTGTACAAGACCCATTTGCTACAGAACAAGAACCAACCCTACTAGATATGAATTGGTTCTCAGGGCTTATAGTCGGTTCTGTTCTAAGGTATTCCCTTTCATGAGCTACGCGAGGTTAGACCGTCGACTGAAAGGAAAGGAGAAGGGACGAGTGGCTCTGATAGCACATAGAAGGCAGTTTTTGATAGCACCGCTGAACCAGTTGCCACTCACTGGCTCCATATCTCCTTCCCTTTCTCTCGGTCCCCCTGGAAAAGCGATATCCATTTTTATATTCCCCACTGACTATCCAGCTGAGGAGTTTACCCTTGCTCTTGTGCTCCGGGGAATAATCAGAGAAGGTGTCTAAAAAAGGGAGCAGAGGTTCTTCACTTACTTCACTTCACGTGACATAGCTACGCTCAGGTTTCACTATGTCAATGAACCCGCGTAGCGTTATGTTATGCCAAGTATATAAATAGAATTTTTTTTTTTAGAGAGAATGTCTAGAGAAAGGGGAAGAAGGAAGTCGCGTAGCTCAGGTTTCACCAACTTCGCCTCGGGTTAACTTCAGTGAAATCTTGTTAAAGCAAACCAAAGGTTGGTTGAACCTTAGGACGGTAGCGAAAGGAACCTTCTAGCTATGAGAACCGGGTCAATTCAAACTCACTGCATACTCCATTCCATGGAGAACCCAGCGTAATTGGTTTTCTCCAGCAGCAGTTTTTCCAGTATTCTTTCAGATGGCCCTGCTACGTCTGCCCACTACAGAGCAGGCCTGACTCCCGTGAGCAGGTACGCTGGCTCTTAGTACGGCTTTACTCCTCCGATCCGGCATGATAACAACTCGAACTCCACTTAGATTCTTTCAAGAGAAGGCACCGAGATCCCGCGTAAGCGTCGTTTGCCCGTTGCCAATAATAGTTCGTGTCCGCCGGTGTTGCTCCGTTGCCAATAGGATCGACTTGGGTAGTCAGATTCAATTGTGAGATTCAGAAATACGAAAGTAAGGGACCGGAAATCGTCGGGATCCAAAGGTTGTTGCTAAAGGACTGTAAATCCTTGCTCCTAGGATCCAAGGAGGGGTTTTAGGAAGGACTCAAAATCCTTCCTAATTACCGTCACTTACCCTACTAGTGTAGTGTCTACTGACTGAGTCGTGAATTAGATTGGATGGGCCGATGGGGAATCCAATTAGGAGTTGTGGAAAGGACTGAAGAGACTTTGTATCCAGACTCGCGATAGGATCTGAGTGCTCAGTCATTCAATATTGGATGGGTGATTGGCTCTTATAGAATCAAAGTAGAAAAAAAAAAAAAACGAAGAATTTGTTCTCGGTAACCCCCGAATGGTTTAGGGTGTCTCCCGATTGTTTCGCAGAAACAGAGACAGTGACGGCTTAGATCAAATGGGAGATATAGGTATGTGATAGATAGTGAGAAAGATTTATGCGAAATTTTGAAACCTTATGAAACGCAACAAAACAAACAATAGGTGTTACTATTCCTACATGTTCCATTAGTAACATCCCCTTGAGACTTCCCATGGGGTAACTGTGTATCTTGCTTGTGATTAATGCTTCCCGATTCCACCAGAAAGAATATAGGAACGTCGTTACGAGTGGATCCATTGGATCGGCGTTAGGTTAGAATCCCATTTTTACTCTGCACCTTTGATTCCAATATTTTTAGTGATCAATCAATTTGAAATTCCTTCATATTCATAGAGATAGGGGACATGATTCACATGGATATAGTCAGTCTCGCTTGGGTGGGCTGTTAGTCTTTACATTTTCCCCCTTTCACTCGTAGTATGGGGAAGAAGTGGACTCTAGGGGTACTACTAATTGAGTAATCGAATTGTATCAATTGTTTATTAGATCGTTCTGCGAATCGTTTTTTAATCAAAAAATCTCCATTTCAAAATTCCACAGGAATCCAGTAAGATTTTATAATCACCTTTGGATCAAACAAATCTTTCAATTATTCCCGTGTTCGTATTTCGAAACTCAAAGGGATACACATGATAGGAAATTTCTTTTTCCAACCGAATTCTTCCTAAATATTCCATTTCGATGAACCAGTTCTTACCAGAATGATGGATAAACCAATGAGGAGCAACCCCTATTTTCTTTGTTTCCCTCTTTACTGTACTGTTCAAAGAGGGAGTCGTTCTGCTATTACGTAGATACGATATCCACTTTATACTGGAGGCGACATAGACATAGTGGTTGTCCAAAGAGGTACTACGCATAATAAGATCTTGCTTCGGGTGATCCACATATCGCGCACCTACCTTTTGAGACTCCTAGGAATCTTATTTATGCTTTATCGCCTCACCTCATGTCATGGTTCAAGCATGAAAGATCGGTGGGGTCTACTACTCCTTTTAAAAATCCGAAGAAGTGACCATAGAACTCCTTGGATCATCTGTTAACGGCTCAATCCATTACTTCTGAGGAATGCTAAAAAAAAAGGATGACTTGCTTAAATTTTGTATATGCCCATACTATGATTCCATTGTTTCGATAGATCCCGGGCAATAAAAAACCTATGAATTAGAGCAGTTGACGCTGGATTCTTTCGAATTGATCGGAATAAATACGAATGGGTGTAGCGAAGAAATAGAATTGGAGTGCTATTTACATGTAATTTTATGTAATTTACATTTACATATATGTAGATACATATCTTTGATTGATCTATATCAATCCCATATCTTCATACAATAGATAGTGTGGTAGAAAGGTGCATCTAGTTCTTTCTACAAGACTCTCTATTGTATTGGATCTATATACCGCTGATTCAATCCAGTCCACTCATTTCATTTAAGACTTGGAATTGTAATCCCTTTCATTTCTTCAATCATTGATAAGAACTAATAAGTAACTCGACGTTTCATTCAAATGAATCATTTTGACTGACTGTTTTTACGTAGATGATAAGTAAAAAAGGCAGTAGGAACTAGAATAAACAAAACAGTGCAGTAGCAATAAATGCGCAGTACTTCCAGAATCTCATCATCATTTTGAATTTGTGATTTTTTCATTCTATATCCCTCCCCAGAACAGAAGGAGCGGATCTTTGATCTTTGATTAGTATCCCCTTTCCTTGGATTGGGACGCATACATCGAGAATCCAGTGTGCAATTCATTTGGATGAGATAGATAGAAGGTACCCAATTAGTCATTTAGGTTACACAGAATCGGAGCTAGAAAAAGGGTAGGTTGAATCTTCAAAGTACTCTGTCGGGGTCACTATGTTAAGTTAATTGCGTATCGTACAATAAACAAATCCAATTTTTGGATGTGCTCCCGGGAAACATATGGGTACTCTATTCGATTGATCAGGAACAATCGAAAAAAGCCAGACCAGGGAGGTCTCTCTTTGAATCCTGAATATGGTGATACCTCCGATTGTACCAACCTACATATGTCTCTCCCCCATCAATCGGTACTAGTTATTGTCATTTGGATTCCTTGACCGTCATTTGTCCGATTAGAAATGCGAAACGAAAGAAGGATCCTCCTGCTGGGAATTAGATCCTGCTCTTTGTCCCCCCTCTTCACAGAAAATGGAGAAATGAATTGATCGATTCATCGGATCCTAGGTCGGGACTGACGGGGCTCGAACCCGCAGCTTCCGCCTTGACAGGGCGGTGCTCTGACCGATTGAACTACAATCCCAGGAAAATGAGGTGTACAGTCTCAAAATCTTTATTATTTATAAATGATTTCATTCGAACCATTTATAATCGCCGTGTTGTAACAGAGACACGAATGATATACTGATATACATATCTACATAGATATGTACTATAGTGACAGTGACACGGATTACTAGCTGTGGTTATTGCCAAATCGATTGAGAATCTTTCTTTCAATGAAAATTTGTTTGTCCTTAATACTTATAGATCATAAATCGTTATTGTTAGAAACATCAGAACATGCGGAAACAAATGGAGATAATATATCAGAAAATATGGATTCTTTATTCCTCCATATCATGCATTTTTTTAGGACGGATTGGTTATATCATCCTCATGGATCGGTGAATTCTTGGGTCGAGCTGGATTTGCACCAGCGTAGACATATCGCCAATTTACAGTCCGTCCCCATTAACCGCTCGGGCATCAACCCAGGAAGAATCAATTGTAGGCTTATTGAGAATCCATGATCAACTTCCTTTCGTAGTACCCTATCCCCAGGGGAAGTCCCCGCTGCCTCCGTCGAAAGAGAGATGTCCTGAACCACTAGACGATAGGGGCATACCTGCCCGAGCGCCATCATACTATGCTCATAGTATGAGCAGTTTTTTTTTGAAGAATATGGTAGAACCTGTAAATCTGGGAAGGGATCGACAAGTAATCGAACAGATTCTTTTTCTATGCGAATTCGGGTCGACGGTACGAGTCGAATCCCTTCATGACATGATTCGATCAAATATATTTGATCTATGTCGGATTGGTACACGTATCAATCAAGTGAATCTCGTTCTGATGGGTCAATAAAAGCAATTAGGATAGGATCGGTCTTGGAACAATTCACTGCATTGAGACTTATATACTTATACTTATCTATATATAGTTGTTTTGCAATTATCCCCCTCACTACGTAAGTTAACTCACTCCGTTAACACTTCCTTCGTCGTTCTCCGTTCGGTTTGGCGGGGAGACTAGTGCTAGCTCGAGACTACTATAATACAAGAACTAGCTCGTGTCCCCTGTAAGAAGGGACATTCTCCCTTGGCCCTCACTTCGTTCGTTCAGTAAACGGTCCATCTCCCAGTATTAGTGAGCCGTCTATAGGCAACGAGTGCGAGTGGAGTTTCTAGTATTATATATACTATTTTGATAGGCCTATCTCGACCCGAACACAAGCTCAAAACCCTCACACGAGTTAGTGGTCTTTAGGCAGCGATTGTAGTAGTTCAACTCCTAGTTGATGAGAGTGACTTCGGGAGTCAAAAGAGTAAAGGTCATTCTCTCAATTCCAATCGAACGCAACTGGATCTAGTATGAACTGGCGATCAAAACATATATGGATAGACGGTTCTCGAAAAACGACGTTCTTTCTGCTTGCTGGCTCGCCCCTGTAGCTGTTGGGCTTATGCACTCCACTCGCTGCCTACTCCACTCGTCACCACTGGAGCAGATCAAATAAGGAGATCTGAGTCGGGATCTCCTTTAGATGCTGGGCCACGTCGTACGACTCAGTTACCTCGTCACGTCTGGCTGGCGCGGAGGTGGGATCTTTGGCATGGCACAAGCCCTCTACGCTGCACAGGCTGATAGATTCGTCCAGAGCGAGTCACGTCGTTGACTAACGGATTTGAATGTGGTTCTGCTGCTAGCTGTGCCGCGGCAAGGGTCCTGGGCCGAGTCAGGGTCAGCACAGGTCAGGCACGTTTGAGAGTTAGGGCCGCGATTACTCGAGGCTTTGAGCTGCGGGACTCATCTTTCCGCGGTAATTGAGTGGCGGGGCTCTTCACGATCCATTGAGATGGATCTTCAACGGAGGGCACGCAAATACTCAGGACGGGTAAGAATCTCCTTAACGGGGGTCGGAAAAGCGGAGACTTCCGGGGTGGTTGCGACTGGAGCATGGCTTGGGAGTGGATCCTTAAAAACTCCCATCTTCTCATTGGGGTTCACTGCATTCGCCGCTGCAGGGGCGGCTCCTTCATCCGCGACGGCTATCTTTACCTCATTATTCGATTCTGTTTTTTGCTTTTCAACGGGAATGCCCTGAATTCTAATGAAATTAGCAGTATACGTTTAGGTTCCACGCTGGAGGGAGAGGATCTGGCAACGGTCGACGAGGAAGGAGCTGTATCAGGCCGCGCTCGAGCAACAAGGGGATGATTTGACACAAACAATGGAAGCCCCTTCAGGAGTTGGGGTGTAAACAGGCGTTGAGGCTGCTGCACGCTAGTATTCGCACCGTTATTCCCTTTATTAGGAGGGACGGACTCTCCTGTAGTCTCTGCAGCTGCTGCGGCTAGAGCAGCAGGGGTTGCTGCTGTTGATGTTGCTAAATTGGATGCTGATACTACTGAACTAGAGGTGGGGGTAGCTGATGCTGCTGAGGATGCGATGGGGCGGCTATCGTCAATGGGGCGTCGAGAGATGGCACTGACTTCGTGGCTTCCCTGGTTTCCACGATTTCCATTTCGTTTATTGGGATTAGACGTCGTTCCATCCCTCATCCGATTGAGTGGAAGCCGAGGGGCCACCCTATTAGTGACGTTGGGAAGTGGAATCGTGCCTTCCTTGTTAGCTGGAAACCTTCCTACTATCATGCATGAAATTCTCCATCCTCTTTCCCCGGGACTGAGAATCCCAGTATTCCCCCATCAGAATGTAGCTCGCCAAAGGATTGTTCGAGGTTTTGAATTGAATATCCTATTTTTTTATCGCTTTCTAAGCCCCTATTACGTAAGGGGGAACAACCGTCGGATGCTACGGCCTTGAATCTGCCCACATACGTTGCAAAGGACTCGTCCGGCTTCTAGTGCAATTGCAATATTTCAAATTCATGGCCCGTCGGAGCAACATTGATATTGTAGCAGGACTACTTTATGAACTGGTTGGCAAGCTCAGAAATGTTTTCATTGAGCCGATCGGAAGATTGGTGAACCAGTCCAAAGCCCACTAAGCTCCTCTGGAATAGTCGGATTAAATTGGCATCATCCTCGGCAAACGTCAGTGCAGTATAAATATAATGACTGTAAATAGGCCTTAGGATTTTCGGTCCCATTATAGCGATGAAAAGAGGAGTATATCCAGCGGGGAGCCGGGTTGTAGGAAATAGGCAGAAAGAATGAAATGATGTTGCTTCTCGCTTGCCCCCTATATTTTCGGTCATCCGGGCTTCGAGTTGCTGAATGTATCGCCGGGGTCATGAGCGCTTGGTCCACTTGCAGACTGCCCACACGGCTGAGGGCTTAAGGAAGTTTAGTGTGAAGGGACCATGCCTTGGGGAACATGAAAAGCTTGAGGCGGTTTGACCATTCACTTGTGGGCCTACTGAAGGGGCCTCTTGGCTACAAGAGGGTCCCGTTGCTGGGGCTGGATTGCATGTAGGGAGCACATGCGGACTGTGCGTGGGAGCCACTGGAGGGGTTTAGCTGCCTGGAAGGTCAGCTGTAGAAGATCTATCATTTTGACTGGCCTGGATAGGGACTTCGGGTTGTGCTTCTCTGGTTGGTGCGAGTAGGGTTGCGAGCACTTCGGTGAGCATGCTCCTCAATTCATGCGTCTCTTTCTTCAAGGCGGCCATATCCCTCGCCCTTGGGCTTTCCGTCTCAAATTTGCTCTATCTTTCTCCTCAAAGGAATAGCCCCGCTTAAAGTGAAAGTGACTCCATAGCCCTAAAGGGGGGGGTCGTGGCTTTTTTCGCTGGAGAGGGTTAGGATCGACGGGTTGGTCGCCTGTATGATAGGGGTTTTCACTTCCTCTACTGCTCTTGCGGGTTACAACGGGTTCGGTGCGAGTGAACCGACGTTCTAGCTAGACGGGCTCGCTTAGAATCAACCATTTGCAGATGAAATTCCCTTCGACCCTCCGTCGGTTCTTTTTTGAGTTCCTCCAAGGGATACCGATGATGAACACCTCGGTGAAAAAGAGGATCCCATTTCGTCAGACGATAATGAGAAATTTCTTCGATGGAATAAAATGCTTAAATCAACACTCCCGGGCTAAGCCTTTCCACGATCTCCGTCAAGGATTTTCCTTTTCACCAATCCCTTTGATGCTTGTTGAATGATTTTTCAACTGATATGTCGTCCCCTCTTTTAAGAGCTGAGATTTTTATTCTATTTAGGCGGATACCGAGCACCGTCAATATAAGATAGGATTTTTTGCTTTTTTAGGAAGAAGGAGAACTCTCCTAGTTCACTATAGGAATCCTTCCATTATCCTCAACACCCATCCGTCAACCTTTCTTCTGGATGCTCTCCATTGATTTTGCAACCCTCACAGGCATCCGATGCAACAAGAGATAAGAAACCGGAAGAGACTGAAGGGAAGATTTTGACAAGGTCATCTTTCCAGCTTGAGTGAAAAGCGTACCTTTCCAATAAGAAAGCTTATGCCTCATTAGGTCAAGGATCGGGTCCCACAAATCTTTAGTACCTATCGTGGAAAAGAGGGATACCCATTTACTTAGATGGAAATGACTCCCTCACACAACCTAGCTTCCGAACTAATGCTCTTTGTGGCTATCTACATTAGCACACAGGAGGCTGCTCTTATCAAACTTAACCAATTTACATTCTTTTTTTTTTTTACCACCAGGATCTTTACTTCCCTTGCTTGGGCTACCCAGCTCTCGAAGAAGACTATAGTCTCGTCCACGAATTGGAGGTTAGAAAGAGGAGGCATAGAATGGGCCATGAAAACACTATCCATTTCCCATCTATTACAACCTTTGATGAGGCTTCTACCTAATTATACCATAATTATGAGGAGGTAGGGGAGATGGGATCACCTTGACATAAGCCTCTCGAGCTCTTAAAGTAGCCGCGAACCATTGAGAAGGATTGAGAAAGTCGTTGTTTTGGTTATGCATCCTTCATCTAGCTAATCCATTTATGGGAGAAGCCAAACCTCTCAAGTGCATCCCATAAAAGATCCCAATCCACTCTATCATACGCTTTATTCATATCCAAAATCTGAATTGCTCCTGGACTACCCGCTTTCTTAGTGGAATGGATAGCTTCATGCACCAAAACCCCATCCAGAATCTGGCGGCCCTTCACACCCTTGTGATGGCGAAAAAAATGCTTGGGGGATGTCGTTTAATCGCTAGCCAACACCGTCGGAGATGATTTGGGAGAGGGAGTTGCAAATGCTAATCGGCCTCCTCTACCTTAGTAGCGCCAGGCCTCTGTGTGATATAATTAACATAATATAAACCGAAAAATCGTTTTGAAAAAAAAAAAAAGAAAAGTCTTTTAAAAAGAAAGGAAACCCATCTGGACCTGGTGCTTTGTCCCTAAGGAGAGCAGCCTCCTTGACCTCTTCTAGAGAGAGAGAGGTCTAGAATGCTGCTCATTAACCTGGTCTAAATTCACAGAAGTGATTATCTCCCATCAATCAGTCGCATGACGATCCTCACAAGTAAAGAGAGATGAGAAGTGGTTAAGAACAATTCTCCTAAGGTCCATTTCCACTTTTCAATGTACCATCATCCGGATCCATAAGCTCCCCTTCAGATTTGAAAAGGCCTGGTTGTAAGCTTTGTTTGGGCAATGCCATGGAAAAATGGAGTGTTCCTATCACCTTCATTGTTCCAAGTAACCCTAGAGCACTGCTTCCAAAAGACCTCTTCCTGCGTAAGGGCATTGTGGCATGCAGCCAAAGATTTAGAATGAATAAAATGCTAAAGGCATCCATATCACCTTCTTCAGCCATCTCTTGGAAACACAAAACGATGTTTTTCAGCTGAGGAACTGGTTCCCAAAAGCCTCCTTACTCCATCAAAAAAGGTGATGTTTGAGAACCTGCAACTGCTTGGGAAAAACGAAAAGGGCCTGACTATAGAAATCGGTTGACCTCCACCACTTCGCAATTAAGACAGAGTCGGGATGACCTAACCGCATAAGCTAAAACCAGAAAGGATGGGGGTCTTACCCGAAAAAAAAGGAGTTGTGTTCAGAAGCCGGTCCATTCAATGTCCGAAAATCAGCCTCCCCGATCACCGGAGAAAACAAACCGGTCCAGACGACGAAATATTGCATCGCTCCGCTGTGTCAGTTGGACCACGATCCAAGAGAAAGACCGACGATGTGAAAGAAGAGAAGAGTCCAGAAGAGGGAGATTTGAACGAAAGACCGACGATCAAAGAGAAAATCGTTCAATTTCATCATACCTTTTTCTTTTTTGAAAATCCCCTCCTTTGTCAGAAACCGCAGGCATGTGTTAAAAATGCCTCCCATGCCGACGGTCAGATAGATCCTGAGCAACCATTAGTTCCGCCCACTCGTCTCTCAATCACCGAATTTGGCCCCCGCCGAAGCAATTTACCAGAGAAACAAACATAGAAAAACTCCACCGTAAGAGACAATGAAAAAATTCCTTCCTCTCATTGATTTTATTCCATAGAATCCACATGCCACCAAACAGACCAAACGCTGGAAGTGGAACTAAAAGAAAGTGACAAGACTACCCTGATCCTTTACTAACTCCATCTTCCTCTCTTCAACCTTTGTCTCCTGAATGAAAATGATATCAATTTCATTCGAGACTCAAAGTCCGGCCACCGCCCTTTGAGAGTGCTTAAGCTCCTTCCCTACTTCTTTCTTTTTATTGGGGTTCTGCTTTTTTCTCCCCTTCCTCGACTGCCTAGTTTTGAGGCCCTTTCCTTCTTTTGAGATGCTAGCTCTTCACACGCTCCTTTTTGTAAGTCATCATCCTTCTTTATCTTAGCTTTCTTATTGCGAGCTGCTTGAGGAGATTCGACGGTCTTCCCTATTGCCTTCTAAGTTCACCTCAGAAAAAAGGTGCTCCAAGCCCTCCACTGTGACCAACTTAATCAGGCCAGCATTTTCTTGACAATTTTTCCTACAATGCACCTACATACCCAATCCTCTTCCACTTGAATTCCCCTCTCATCGTCATCACCAAGCGGAGCAAGGGCCTTTATATTTGGGGTAGCAGAGGGCTGACATGTACCCATAGAGGTCCTACCCTTCACTGTAGAGATTGCTTTTCAAATTCTCTTCTGTCCTAGATCCCTCTTCCTCAATGCGCTTAGGTGAAAAGCAACCTCCTCATCATCCTAAGTACCTTTTCTCTAACTTACTTTCTTGACATCACAAATTGAACCGCCGAAAGGCAGGTGCAAGATACGGCTCAGCTCTGCTGAAAAGCCGTATCGCGCAGGAGCGCGATTACCACGTTTTTCAGCAAGCGGGGGCCCCCTTGGAAGGGGGCCGCAGCGCGTCAGGTTGTTGCCGTAGCGCGCTAGCACGCGCGCGGGAGCCAGCTGAAAAACGTAAGCGCCAACGCGCGTTTGTATATAGACGCTTTTCAGCCATGCTTCAAAACGTATGAGCGCGCTAGCGGCTTCAAAGCCAGCTTCAAAACGTATGCGCGGCCGTTGCTTGCTGGCTGAAAAGCCTATTAGTAAAACGCGCGCAGTAGTTTTGAAGCTGGCTTCAAAACGCTTATTACTATATAGTTAAAGGCTGACGCGCCTTTATAGTCATAAGCTGAAGCTGGGTGCATCTCGTTTCGCCAGTGGTCTGGTAGCTTAATGGATGGCTTAAGGCTTAAAAAGCTTCCCAGGCGTGTTGCGGCAGGCGTTAGTTAATGCATTTTTATAGCGCCAGATTTCTCGAGTCGTTGGGCCATCCATCTCTCGACGTCTCGAGTCGATACCTCGGGCTGAATGTCCATCTGTACACCCGACCTTTAGGAAAATTAGGAATGAAAAAAAGTGGGAGAGGCACAGGTGGTTACTTGCAGCGTAATAGCTTTAATGTCTGTAGGGCGCTGGATAACCTTTCGATCACATCCAGTTTGGCTTCGTTCAATCTCTCAAGCCAACGTATCCTTATGGCTCCTCGATTATGCCTCTGTTCGGCTTCCCTACAGTACGTTTAAAGTGCCTCTTTATCTTTACCGAGTGATCTTTCTCTTGTTAAATTAAAGAAGAGTAAGCCTTACCTATACCTTTTTGATTTCCCTTTCCAGCCCTCACGGATATTCGCCAGTGTTAGTTCCAGTTACTGGTGGCCCCTGACAGATCCATCACGCCGCCGCAACGACCACATGTCCTTTGTTCGTCAATCTTTTGTAAACCTTCTGCTGCGGGCCATTGTCCACACGAGAGAGTTGTCGAATAGCAATCTGCGGAGACATTCCTAACGTCTCTGGTTTTTTCTTTTTGTCTTTCCACCTTTTCCTTTAGGCTGGTCATCCACTCTTGAATCAGAAAGTGCTATGTTCAACTCTCGAGCAGGATCCATCTGCTCTTGGCGCTGCAGCTTTGAATTACAAGGTTAAACAGCTTATCGTTCGATGACGCAGATAAGAGCCCCGGCTGTACAAGTACTCCAACCCTGCAGGGAGCGCGTTTAAGCTCGCCGCCATTTGCTGTCGGAACAGGGGACGCTGTTTGATCTCTCTATGCGGACCGCTTTGTGAGACCTCCCTTAGCCGAACTCTTCCTGAACTCGCATGCCATGGGGTCGTATCCACCGCTTGTATCTCCGGAGCGGGTGTTCTGTCTATTTGGCAAAAGAGCGGAGACCTCATCTCATCCCATCAGTGTTCCATCTGAGGGCGTTGCCTCACCAGATTATGTGCTGTTTATTTGGCGATTGGGATTCAAACCATCGGCTCAACAGCATCAGCCTAATCGACTAAGATAGCGCTTCCCCGAGACGACCTCAACGCTTTTTCCAAAATGGATCTATCGACGTCCAGTGCACGTTATAAAAGTAGTATGTTTGAGCACTGAATTTGAGAAGTTCGCTTTAGCCCAACAATGCGCAAAGGGGTTCTTCCGACAATCAACCTAAGCTAAGCTAGACACACAAAGATACCGATCCCTCTGTATGCGCATAGCTCGAAACTAAACTGTCGCTCTTATATTTATTACGAGAATTTTCATATTCTAAAATCTTGGGAACTCTTTTAATTTAAGCCAGTTCAAGAAGAGTGAAACAAAGTGTTTCCTTTTTTATTAAGTTCTCACTCACGGAACACTTTATATGGCCGATGGCTTGCTTTAGTGGCTTTAGCGGTTGGCCTTAGTAGGATTGTGTTAGTGGCGTTCCCCCGCCGGGGGTTAGGAGGGTGTGCGTACTACTAGTCGTGCTTACTCTCTCTTGTCTCCCCTCTTGCTTCGCCAACAAGAATGAAAACATAAAGACTCCTTAAAGTGACGTAAGGAGAACACTCTTCCTTCAGGCAGGATGACTAAAGCTGTGACAGGACCCAAGAAGAAGCCGTGAGCCAAGGGACCTTCAGACTAAGCCAGGAACAGTTTAGTTATGGGATTCAAAGCCAGGAAAGATTCTCTAAGCCAAGCCGACAGCAACGGAAAGAGGGACGTCGACTCGCTTACCGAAAGAGATAAATCAATCAATCAAGACGCTACCTCATCGCACCCTTATATTAGCATTCATACGAGATATTATAAGCCTATGATGCATCGTTGATAAGACCCTCCTCCGAATCATAAATAAAGTAGTACATTTCTCGTTCGTCTCGTGCCAATTCCTAACAAATCTCTGCGGACCGTCGAATGTTATTGTCAGTCAAATTGGCTCTGGAGCCTATTGTTCTGCTACTCCTCATGGCTGGCTTGAAGAACCTCCGAACATTGTCCACCTAGCCTCTTTTGTGCTTCTACGCACGATTACGTGTTTTCCCAAGGCCGGGTCCTGGTCATCCGTTCATCACGACGTCTCTCTGACGCTCATGCCTAGGAACCCACATGTGTTGCTCGGTCCGCATTCCTATTCAGTTCCCTTACAAGTAGGACTGCCCTCTTTCTTTAGATCTCTTAACAAATAAAGAATGCTCAGATGAACTACTATCTAATGTTAGTAGTGCTGAGCTGAACTTATCAAACCAGGATCTAGGAGCCTGTTTCAAGCCATAGATGGCCTTCAGACGACGGCAAACCAGATTAGAGTTGGCAGAGGAAACCTGGAGGTGGCTGCATATAGACTTCTTCAGATAGATCTCCGTGAAGAAAGGCGTTTTTTACGTCTAGTTGATATAAAGGCCAATGCCTTGCTGGAGCAATGGCAACAAGGAGACGAACCGTGGTCATCTTAGCAACAGGGCTGAACGTCTCCTCATAATCCTGCCCATATTCGTCGAGTGAACCCCTTAGCCACTAAGCGAGCACCGGATCCATCAGATTTGAATTTGATCTTATAGATCCGAGCGAGTGACTAAGCGAGACTCCATCCGAAGATTCTGACAGCATCCATATCTTTGACGAATGAGGTCAGCATCTTACTCCGCTACGAATCTCAAACTCTCTTTACTCCGCGAGACTCTGATCTCAAAATCCAAGAATCCGCGAGTGGTAACGAGCAGCGAGTGATAGCGAGCCGAGTGTTCTACTCGAACTTCGCCATATCTATCGCACACCCCCACCAGCGAGCGATACACGCGAAGAAAGAGGTCAGCCCCCCGCCTTCTCAAAATCACTGAGGCTGTTCCAGCGAGCAGCCCATTCATTCCTTCTCCCTCCCCGGGCGTAGCGCTCATCAGACGTGTGGCAGCCGCGATCCCATGAAACGACCAACTCCTTCTATTCATTCTTAGCCAACGACCTGTACGAGAATTCTATAGGTTGGGTTGGTTCTATAAGGAGGAAGATCATTATGATCGTTCCTTTCCGAACCTATCCACTTTTCCGTATCTCAACAAACCATGATAGAAGAGATTTCCCTATGACCAAAAACAGCCTGTTGTATTCAACTAAACAGCTGTTGTTATAGTCGTATGGGAAGAATAAA